GAATCTGATAACTCGGCCCGAATCGGCTTACTAATGGGATGCCCCGAAACGGTACAAAATTTCGCTTTAGCCAATGATCCAATCATTGGAATCATTGGGACTAGGGTTTCAAACTTCTTCCTAGGAATCTCCATTAGAAATGCATTTTCTAGCATTTGAGTCCTTACCACGGAAGGATTTCGCCGTACACTTGAAAGATAACTCAGAAACTCAAAGGAATGATTGGAAAATTGGTTTAGATGCATTCGATCTGCTTGAGACCACAAGGAAAAATTAGATTGCCATAAAATGACAATGTAATTTTTCCATTTATTCATCAGAAGAAAACTTCCCCTTGAAGCCAGAAGGGCTTTTCCTTGATATCTAACATAATGCATGAAAGGATCCTTGAACAACCATAGGATATTCTGGAAATCCTTAGGAAACATTCCTAGAGGATGTTCTATTTTTCCATAGAAATAGGTTCGCTCAAGAAGGTTTCTAAAAGATGTTGATCGTAAATACAAAGATTGTTTACGAAGAAACATGAATAGGGATTCCCATTCATATACATGAGAATTATATAGGAACAAGAAGAATCTTTGATTCTCTTTTGAAATCAAAGAGGTGGATTTCTTTTTTTGAGAAATCAGACTAGCCCAATTACGAAACTCGTAGAGAAAGAGTCGGAATAAATGTAAAGAGGGGGCATCTTGTATCCAAGAGCGTAGATTTTGAACCAAGATTTCCAGATGAATGGGGTAGGGTAGTAATATATCTGACACATTATTTAAATGGGAGAATTTATCCTCTAAAAAGGAAAATGTTGAATGAATTGATCGTAACTTCTGATATTTTTGTATATGTTTCGCTTCTTGAGAAGACACGAATTTCAATGAGAATTTCATTTCCAAAATGACTGATAATCCGGCGGATACCATTTGATAATAAATTTTATTTTTATTAAAAGCATTAGTCGAATGTATCACCCACTTCGGGTGATACATTCGACTAATTAACCGTTTCACAAGCAGTGAACTAGATTTATTGTCATAACCTAAATTTTCCACGGGTTCGTAAGGACTGGATTCTTTTAAATAAAAACTCGGAAAAAGCATATAAAGGCCTTCCTGAAAAAGAAGTGGATAGAGGAAGTCTTGTTGCTGAAATCTATTCATTTTCTAAATATCCAAGGACTAAATATAAATATAAAAGGAGTGGATAAACCAAAATAAAAACAGGATGCATAATATATATAACCTCCTGAGAATGAAATCTATTCATTCTCCTGAAAATGAAATCTATTCATTTTCTAAATATCCAAGGACTAAATATATAAAGGAGTGGATAAACCAAAATAAAAAAAGGAAGATGCATAATATATATAACCTCCTGAGAATGAAATCTATTCATTCTCCTGAAAATGAAATCTATTCATTTTCTAAATATCCAAGGACTAAATATATAAAGGAGTGGATAAACCAAAATAAAAAAAGGAAGATGCATAATATATATAACCTCCTGAGAATGAAATCTATTCATTCTCCTGAAAATGAAATCTATTCATTTTCTAAATATCCAAGGACTAAATATAAATATAAAAGGAGTGGATAAACCAAAATAAAAAAAGGAAGATGCATAATATATATAACCTCCTGAAAATGAAATCTATTCATTTCTAAATATCCTTGGAATTCCTCCATTCGAAATTCGCTTTGAAACAAAGGCAAAAGGTTTATTGAGTTAGCAAATGATACATAGTACGATACAGTCAAAACAGGGTATATAGTAAGAAAATAGAAAAAAATACCTCGGTAACAACCAATAAGCTAATCAATGGATCCTCTCTTTTTCCATCCAAGTGGTTTAGGTTCGTTATAGAATGCCTAAATGGTTCGAAATCCTTTATTGTTGCAACTCGATCGCTCTTTTGACTTTGGAAAAATTTCTTTTTATCAATATACCGTTTCTGATACACATGAGTCTCCACTCCAGACAGAATCTAATTCTAATGGAGAAATAGTTAGGATTCATAAAAAAATAAAAAAAAATAGGTAATCCACTTAGGGTAAAACCTTTTCCCGCACCAGGCACTAATCCATTTTTAACATCTAATTAGATCGGGTAATAATTCGAATTCAGAACAGAAGCTCGTTACTTTTTGCTTCCCTATAATTGGAACCAGAGGGCTCTATCCATTTATTCAATCGACCCAACCGTGAATTTCGGTTGTCACGCTACAAAAATCACACAAAAATTGTATGATGTACCAATCCATTAAGGATCAAATAATCTCAGAGTTTTAGATTGATACGACATGCTGCTTTTTCCACTCACCCCCTTTCAGGATCAGTCGTGGTCTTACAAACTCTACCAATGGTATGTATGAATACGTTGCTTCATTCAAATGTGTAAAAGATTCTAGGCGCACTTAAAAGCCGAGTACTCTACCGTTGAGTTAGCAACCCGAATAAGGTATTCGGGTCTGTAGATACGAGCGAAATCAAAGAATAAAGAGATTGGCTTACACGACCACATCAACCCCCAACAAAATGGAACCAACAAACAAATCTAAAAAAAAAAGAATTTTTTGGTCGATTCGAAACCAAAAACGGAACAAATCAAATGCAAATCGAATAAATTACCCGGTAAATCGAGAACCTAGATAGATCTCGTTCTGTTTCAGAGGGGACCTTTTGTGCCACATCGAATCCAAGGAACACATCATTTGCACGAAGACAAGTAAAAACCAAATTGCATCCTATTTCTATTTCTTTTATCTAGGATCTAATCCTATTTGATTATTATACTATAGTCATCATGCCACTATGATGGTAGGACCCACCAAATGAGAAGAAGGTGGGACCCACCAAAATGGAAAAGGAATCCTTAGAATAGACCAGGGGGGTCTTGCCATGGAGGCAAAAAAACGTGTTCTGCGTCCCGCACAATCAATGCATTTCCTGAACCGGAAATACGAGGATTTCCGGAAGTAGAATGATTTCCTGAACCGGAAATACGAGGATTTCCGGAAGTAGAATGATTTCCTGAACCGGAAATACGAGGATTTCCGGAAGTAGAATGATTTCCTGAACCGGAAATAGGAACTGTCCGGTCCGTCCGGTGCTGAAAATTCAAGCTAATTGCGTGAACTTGGCTCCGCCGATGAATCTGCAGAGACCCATTTTGGCTACTATTAACCGGGTCCAAGCTTTGGTCCCCGGTTAAAAGGAAGAGGCTTTCATCGAGTTGGTAAAGGTCCGTTGTCAACACACACAAGGCCTCAAACAAGTAGTTTAGGAGGCGTATTTCCGCTTCTAGGAATGCATTGAGAAATAGTCGATCATACAAAGATCGATTTGCGGCTTGGTCAAGTCGTACCAAATAGCTTCCATACTCAATTCGCTTTTGTGCCTCTTCGTAACAGAGTAGGGTTCGTACCGACTCCACCCTTTTTTCCTCTATATCACGTTTAATTTTTGAGAGCCAATAGGTGGAGTTGCGAACCTCAGAGCGCGTACTTGAATACGGTGAAAACCGTGGAAAAATGCCTTGTTTTGCAAGGGGCATTCGCATAGTGCTCGAAGAAGTCAGTATCACAAACACTATCAGTAGGAATTTTTTCCCGTTTAGTAGAAACCCATAAACCCAATTTCTTGCCGGAAAAGAATTCCAAATGAATTCTTTTGTTCGGCAAAAAATATTTTTGAGAAATCCCATAGTCTACTCCCTGTGGTGTATAAAGGATACCTGCTAATTGCTTCCATTCCCGCCTTTGTTTTGTCTCGACCAAAACAAAGTATAATTTTATATAATTTTACTAGATAGATTATCTATCTATTTTACTAGCAAAATGGAACCAACAAACAAATCTAAAAAAAAAAGAATTTTTTGGTCGATTCGAAACCAAAAACGGAACAAATCAAATGCAAATCGAATAAATTACCCGGTAAATCGAGAACCTAGATAGATCTCGTTCTGTTTCAGAGGGGACCTTTTGTGCCACATCGAATCCAAGGAACACATCATTTGCACGAAGACAAGTAAAAACCAAATTGCATCCTATTTCTATTTCTTTTATCTAGGATCTAATCCTATTTGATTATTATACTATAGTCATCATGCCACTATGAAGGTGGGACCCACCAAATGAAAAGAAGGTGGGACCCACCAAAGAAGAAGGTGCATCCCACCTTACTTCTCATTTTATCGAGAAATTATAACGTGACATGTTTTGTTTTTTGATTTCAGGATCAGTTTTGATCCCCGTTTTCAAGCTTCCTGCGTGCCTCTTCTAAAATAGCAATGGTTAACTTTAACCGTTCAAACTGTCTGGATTCCAGAGCTCTTTTTTGCGTCTTTACGTTTGCTTCCAAACCTTTACGAAGACGCTTTAGCATTGGACCCCTTACGTTTCCGCTGGTAATATTCTCTAGAAACCGACCAATACGGTCAAGCCGATGAATATATTCATCTTGCTTATTGGCCAATGTGGTCTGGGTGATTTCTAGCGCCGTCAAAACGTGCGCGAGTCTCACTTCCCGAGGTAGTTTATGCTTTGGCGGCCCACATAAATAAAGAAAAAGGTAGGATAGCGCCATCTTTAGCCCAGCTACAGAGCTAAAACCCCCCAAAACAGCGATTCCTATTCCGCGGAACGTTACCTTTTTGCTAACGAAAGTGAACAGGCTGAACGTGACAACTTTCACTTTAACCAAAACCAAGTTAAAGATCTTTGGAAGATGCATCTTTTATATGACCTCCCTTTCGAATTCTAGTTAAATTAAAAAATCAAGAATTGCTTCTTTATTTCTTAAATTTCTTAACTAGACTCGAAATCTTTTTTCTAGTTAAAAGATCAAGAATTGCTTCTCTATCTCTTAAAAAGAAATATTTCTATTTAAAAGATCAAGAATTGCTTCTCTATCTCTTAACTAGAAACTATTTGGCTCGCCTATAATACCCCAAGATATTAAATACCCCAAAAATACCCCAAGATATTACCCAAACAACCATATTTC